ATTGACAACTTCTTCCCAACTCCTTTCACTGTAACAGAATACGGTATTCTAGATTCATAACCTCTCTCAAGCAAGAGAAAGAAACATCAATTTATTCATGGATATCCACGATATGTTCCCTATGGTGACCGGGTTCATGAATTATGGTCAACAAACAGTACGAGCTGCAAGGTACATTGGTCAAAGTTTCATGATTACCTTATCCCACGCGAATCGTTTACCTGTAACTATTCAATATCCTTATGAAAAATCGATCACATCAGAGCGTTTCCGCGGTCGAATCCACTTTGAATTTGATAAATGCATTGCTTGTGAAGTATGTGTTCGTGTATGCCCCATAGATCTACCCGTTGTTGATTGGAGATTGGAAACAGATATTAGAAAGAAACGATTGCTTAATTATAGTATTGATTTCGGAATCTGTATATTTTGTGGTAACTGCGTCGAGTATTGTCCAACAAACTGTTTATCAATGACTGAAGAATATGAACTTTCTACTTACGATCGTCACGAATTGAATTATAATCAAATTGCTTTGGGTCGGTTACCAATGTCAGTAATTGGCGATTACACAATTCGAACAATTATGAATTCGACTCAAATAAAAATAGCCACGGATAACCCCCTTGATTCAAGAACGATTACCAATTACTAAGATTCCGTTTTGATCTAAAGAAGCGAAGTTTCTTTCATTTTGGTTGGTTAGTAACTACAAAACATAACTATTGATTGGTGAGAATCACGGCTTGATTTGGATTTCGAATAGATTCATATATCCGTGATGATTTCGAAATATCAAATTTCAACTACTCTTTCGGATACAAAAGCGGGATTGGTCCAATAACTGTATCTACATCAATCCACACCACATTAAGATTCAATTCAATTAGGCATATACAAGAAAAAAAAAGAAAGATAGGGTAACCTCTTTTTTCCTGGCCCGGTCAGTAAGGTCATGAAAATGAAATATTTCAACTTATTTATCTCTTATTTTACACATAATGGATTTACCTGGATCAATACATGATATTCTTTTAGTATTTCTAGGATCAGGTCTTATATTAGGAGGCCTAGGGGTGGTATTACTTACCAATCCAATTTATTCTGCCTTTTCATTAGGATTGGTTCTTGTTTGTATATCCTTATTCCATATTCCATCTAACTCCTATTTTGTAGCTGCTGCACAGCTCCTTATTTACGTGGGAGCCGTAAATGTCTTAATCGTATTTGCTGTGATGTTCATGAATGGTTCAGAATATTACAAAGATTTATATCTTTGGACAGTTGGAGATGGAGTTACTTCACTGGTTTGTACAAGTATTCTTTTTTCACTAATTACTACTATCTCAGATACGTCATGGTACGGGATTATTTGGACTACAAGATCAAATCAGATTATAGAGCAGGACCTGACAAGTAACGTTCAACAAATTGGAATTCATTTATCAACAGATTTTTATCTTCCATTTGAACTCATTTCTATAATTCTTTTAGTTGCTTTGATAGGTGCAATTGCTATGGCTCGTCAGTAATAAATACTTAGAATTAGAAATACAAAATCAAATAAAATAAATAAGGCCGTGTTTTGTTCTGTGTTATTATTATCACATCAATTTCCCTTCAGTTCCATTTTGATATTCTATTGTTCATATATTAAATTGAATGGGTTTGAGTTCGATCCATTACTAATACCTTCCTTTTTTCCGTACTTGTTATATTCTAGTCAATCAAATCGGTTAAATTGTATTGTTGTTCATATTGAAATCAATCTCAATTGATGAGGAGTTGGTCAATGATGACCGAGCATGTACTTATTTTGAGTGCCTATTTATTTTCTATCGGTATTTATGGATTGATCACAAGCCGAAACATGGTTAGAGCACTTATGTGTCTTGAGCTTATACTGAATGCGGTTAATCTAAATCTCGTAACATTTTCTGATTTATTTGATAGTCGACAATTAAAAGGAGACATTTTCTCGATCTTTGTTATAGCTATTGCAGCCGCTGAAGCAGCTATTGGGCCAGCTATTGTTTCGTCGATCTATCGTAACAGAAAATCAACTCGTATCAATCAATCGAATTTGTTGAATAAATAGTCGTAATGATATAAATAAAGACAGATATATAGAATATTTACCAATTAGAATTAGCGTGTCGTGTATAACTCGTATGACCATGTTTGCTGAAACGTAATAAATCAAAGTATCTTGGACCTCTCTCATTCTCATGACCAGATCCAGAAGTGGATTTATTATTAAATTAAAAAAAATTCTGGTAAACCACTGATTCGTCTGGTGTCTACAATATATGATTCAGTTACTACTGATTTTACCAGATCGAAAATTGATAACGTTCAAAAAATTGATAGATCCAATGTCACATTCAGTAAAGATTTATGATACATGTATAGGGTGTACTCAATGTGTACGAGCCTGCCCCACAGATGTATTGGAAATGATACCTTGGGACGGATGTAAAGCTAAGCAAATTGCTCCTGC